TATACCACTTCTACGAATAGCTCGTAATGCTGCGTCTCTTCCGAGACCGGGACCTTTTATCATGACTTCTGCTCGTTGCATACCTTGATCTACTACTGTACGAATAGCATTTGCTGCTGCAGTTTGAGCGGCAAAGGGTGTCTTTCTTCTCGTACCCTTGAATCCACAAGTACCGGCCGAGGACCAGGAAACCACCCGACCCCGTACATCTGTAACCGTGACAATGGTATTATTGAAACTTGCTTGAACATGAATAACTCCCTTTGGTATTCTACGTGCACTCTTACGTGAACCAATACGTACATTCCTACGTGAACCAGTTCTCGGTATAGCTTTTGCCATATTGTATCATCTCATAAATATGAGTCAGAAATATATGGATATATCCATTTCATGTCAAAACAGATTCCTTATTTGTACATTGAGCCCTTTAGCACGTCTGATTATCCTTGTCTTTGTTTATGTCTCGGGTTGGAACAAATTACTATAATGCGCCCCCGCCTACGGATTAGTCGACATTTTTCACAAATTTTACGAACGGAAGCTCTTATTTTCATATTTGTCATTCCTTATCTTAATTCTGAATCTACTTCTTGGTAGAAAATAAGTTTCTTGAAATTTTGCATCTCGAATCGTATTGAATAAAAACCAGCTAATCTTTCGAATCCTTGTTTTGGAATCGATAAATTATACGTCCTCTGGTTGAATCATAACGACTTACTTCAATTTTGACTTTATCTCCTGGCAGTATCCGTATAAAACTACGTCGGATCTTTCCTGAAACATAACCTAGAATCTGATCTTCATTATCTAACCGAACCCGGAACATGCCATTGGGAAGCGATTCAGTAATTAAACCTTCGTGAATCCATTTTTGTTCTGTCATTCCAGGTAAAGCCCCCTTGAAGTATCAACTAATGGAGGAGGAACGATATTAGACAACTCACCCTCTTTCTTTTTTTTTTTAGAAATAGGAAGAGGTTTCGGATCCCATTTGGATATTAAAAGGATTACCATATATAACACAAAATTTCTCCGCCAATTCCTTCTAGTCGAGCCTCCCGGTCTGTCATTATACCTCGAGAAGTAGAAAGAATTACAATTCCCATCCCACCTAAAATTCTAGGAATTCGTTGAGAGTTAGAATAGATTCGTAGACCGGGTCGACTGATCCGTTTTAAATTTAAAAAATTTCTATAGGGTCTTTTCCTATTCCTTCTATGTCGCAGGGTTACAACCAAAAAGTATTTGTTTTTTTCTCGATGTTTTCTGACGTTTTCGATAAAACCTTCTCGGAAAAGTATTTTAACAATATTTTCGGTAATATTAGTAGATGCTATGCGAACAACTTTTTTTCTATCCATATCAGCATTTCGTATAGAGGTTATTATCTCAGCAATAGTGTCTCTACCCATGATGAACTAAAATGATTGGTGCCTCAAAATTGGATATAATCAACATGTTTTTCTTTTTTTGTTTTTTATTGGTTTATGAATATGAATTTTTCAAGGTATATGCGTGAGACACAATCTACGAATTAATCTAGTTCTTAATCTATTTCTTTCAAATACCCCAAAGCTATCACCATCTCATTTTATTTTATAATACCTCGGGAGCTAATGAAACTATTTTAGTAAAATTTAATTGTCTCAATTCCCGGGGGATTGCACCAAAAATTCGAGTTCCTTTTGGATTTCCTTTTTGATCAATCACAACTGCAGCATTGTCATCATATCGTATTATCATACCGCTGTCACGTTTAAGTTCTTTACAGGTACGGACAATTACAGCTCTGACTACTTCTGATTTTTCTAGGGGCATATTTGGGACTGCTTCTTTGATCACAGCAACAATAACGTCACCAATATGAGCATAGCGACGATTACTAGCTCCTATGATTCGAATACACATTAATTCTCGAGCCCCGCTGTTATCCGCTACATTTAAATGGGTCTGAGGTTGAATCATATCAATTTTTTAGTCTATTCTTCCAATGCAAAGGATAAAGAAAATAAAAGAAATATTGTTTGTCCAAAAAAAGAAACCTGCGGTTTTGTTTCATCCCCAAGACTCATTTCTGTCGGTTCTACATTTTTATCCCGAAATAATAAATTGAGTTCGTATAGGCATTTTGGATGCTGCTATTAAAATAGCCCTTCTAGCTATATTTTCGGTTACTCCACCCATTTCATATAGTATTCGCCCCGGTTTAACAACAGCTACCCAATATTCAGGGGATCCTTTCCCCGAACCCATACGTGTTTCAGCAGGTCTTACTGTAACTGGTTTGTCTGGAAATATACGGACCCATATTTTTCCACCACGGCGTGCATTTCGTGTCATTGCTCGTCGACCTGCTTCGATTTGTCTAGATGTGATCCAAGCGGGTTCAAGTGCCTGAAGAGCATATTTACCGAAACAAATATGATTACCTCTATAAGATATTCCCTTCATTCTTCCTCTATGTTGTTTACGGAATCTAGTTCTTTTGGGGTTATAG